CTGGAAGTCGATCCGGGGCAAGTGTTCGGATCTATTATGACATAGCCATGAGGCGCTCAACGGACCCTTTGAATCCTCAAAAAACCCTTGCGGGCTTTCAATTGATGCAAAAACTACTTTTTGTTTGTCCTATCTTCATATCTCAATTCCAAATTCTTAAATGGAACGGCGTCGTCTGATTTCCATACAATAGACTCGAGTTAAAATCGCGCGAACAGCATTACGCCAAGATATTCTGGGATCTAGATTCAGCGATTCCAAGGCTCTTTTAGTCCCTTTCAGAGTCAGGTTGTTATCGAAAAAAGCAAGAGAAGAACAAAGTAGAGTTGGGACGCTCTCTGTCTCTCTTTTATCCCTACGAACTAGCAAACGAACTCGCAAGATTAGAAGGGATATAATGAAATTGATTGGTTCTTCCCAGCGGAATACTTTATTTTAGTTGACTGAGGGGATTAACAAACAAGGAAGTGGACGAACTGAATTCCAAGAAAGAAATGGTGTCATCTTTTATTCGAAACGCCTCGTGATCTTCAACCAATTATGTGCTTCAATATAATTACTCGGAGTAAGTGCTATAGCTTGTTTCCAATACTCAGCGGCTTGATCGAACCAAGCCTCTGCAACGTCAGAATCGCCCTGTCGAATGGCCTGTTCTCCACGGTCGGAATAGGCTGGTTAATTCCTTCCCTTCGAACCGTACTTGAGAGTTTCCTACCTCATACGGCTCCGTAGTCAACTCTTTTGGTATCCAATTGTAGTCGACCCTATTGAAGTGAATAAGCTTTCTCATAGATCTATCTCATTTTTCCTGTTAACCAAAAGAAGCTAATGACATGAGTTTCAAACTTAAATCTGAAATTTGGATGAATAATCTGTTTTAGTTTTATCTTCGTTCCCACCTTCCTACGACTAAAGCATAGGATTTATCCTATCGTTCGAATTTTCGGAAAGGTAACTATCTCGATTTCATCTTATATCGAACTTTCTATAGAATTTTTGAAAAATACTTTCAAGGAAAGACTCACTATCTTTGGGATCTGATCCTACACCGCTGCTCAATACCTTAGTCGTTAGTAGGTCCACTCTATTACATAAGTGGATTCCTAACATTTATCGCACATCATGACCTAAGTAAGCAGTTAGTATTATATCGGTACAAAACTCCGCGAATTGATCGTTACGGCGCTTACTCTATCAATTAGATCCTTTATCCATAGAAGAAAACAGCTGGGCATATCTCTTTCTTCATATTTCGACTTCGAAGAAGGTTCTTTCTTTTCTACAGCTCATAAAAATCGTTCGTTTAGACGATGCATAGGTAGAAAGCCTATTTTTCTAGTCTTTACTAGCGGATTTGATCGTTCTTTCCCCCTTTCTTTCTATAGTGGAGATAGTCGCACGTAATGACAGATCACGGCCATATTATTAAAAGCTTGTGGTAAGAATGGGTTTCGTTCGAGCGCTCGAAAATAATATTCCAAAGCTTTCGTATGTTCTCCGTTACTTGTGTGGATAAGTCCTATGTTATAAAGTATATAACTTCGGTCATAGGGATCAATTTCTAGTCGCATAGCTTCATAATAATTCTGCAAAGCTTCCGCATAATTTCCTTCGGATTGCGCTGACATCCGTTACGGTCGTCATTCAATTCAAAGAATCTCCGTTGCAGAACCGTACATGAGATTTTCATCTCATACGGCTCCTCTCTTATGTGCATAATGAAAATAATACAGGGAATCAAAAAAGATGAAAATATTCTCATTATGAACTGAACAGGGCTGGTGTTTTTACACGAAATCTCTAGCCAACCTTCCTGCAAGAGATCCTTTCTTAACATCAAGCATATTGGTACTAGAGAGAAATGATAACTCCAACAATTTCTTTGTTCTCAGCGCCCCCGAATTTCCGGGAATGAGTCACTTCAACAACCTTCGATGGTTCTACGGGTATCCAAAATACAAACAAGATGGATGTTTGTTGTCCCAACCATTCTTCGTAGTCCCGAGCCTGCTAAGGAAAGGGATAATGTCTCACAAAGTTTTTTTTTATGGATTCCCGGGTGTAGTGCTTCTTCCCCTATGCTGCCTATTGGTACTAGTAGCGTAGGATTGACCTGTAATAACGAACCGATAGGTATAAACCTTCGCTCAATACTAGAATCGACAATTCAAACTTAGTATCTGAGGCTGCATTAATCGAGGATACACAACAGAAGGAGTTGTTCTATTTCCAAACTTTACCTTCTACAAGCGTAGATTTCTTTTTCTTTTTATCCCGATCCCGAATCGTGTGTCTTTCTCGTAAGCCTAAGAGGAATAAAAAAATCAAATCGCACCATCCCTGTAATAGGTAAATGCCTCTTTTTCTCCTGAAGTTGTCGGAATTATTCGTAATAAGATATTGGCTACAATTGAAAAAGTCTTATCAATAAAATTTCCATTTATCCGCGGTCTAGGCATAGGCAGCAATCCATTCGAAAATTCTTAACATTCCCTTTCTCTCATGGAAACAGGATCCCACAACGAAAAGAATGGTACAGTACGAAATAACATAAAAATAGAGTCATTCCAAATTCAAAAACAAATATCTGCCTTCTATTCAACTATTCACTATTCAAATTGTTCCTTTTCACAGGAATTGATAAGAACTAAAAACAAAATAGTGCAACCTGATTCGATTTCATTCTAATGGAATCGTATAACCAACGAAGGAAACGATGCCGATGACATTGAAGTTACAGATTAGAAGAACTCACGAAATTTTTTGGAATTAGGATCCAAATAGAAAAACAATCCCATCGAAAAGATAGTTTAGGAATTTGTACTAGATCAATGGCCTAGGGGTTTGTTGTTGATACCTCGAAACTTGGATTGGAAAAGAGTTTGAGAAGTCTTAGGGTATCAAATCGTAGTGGAACTAGAATGATGATCTAAAGAGATCCATTAATCCGCGTATATAAAATATAGATCCCTTAATCGGTCGATTTGGTTTAATTTCTAATTTCGTGATTGAATCGGGAAGAAAGGGATACGCCGACAAAGAAGAGAACCTTGTTTTGGCAAACAGGAAGAGTTAACCGTTTTCGTAAGTAAAGCAATTTTCTCTTTATCTCGGGAACCTCGAAGGAAAGATCTTTCTTTGACTTGGATCAAAAATTTTCTATTTTGAGAGCTTTTTATCGTTAGAGTTGATTAGTCGGACCTACCCAAAAATTCAGATAAATGACTCGCAATTCACTCGGTTTTTGGGTCATAATCATTATGTAGGAGAGATGGCCGAGTGGTTCAAGGCGTAGCATTGGAACTGCTATGTAGGCTTTTGTTTACCGAGGGTTCGAATCCCTCTCTTTCCGTACCTTCACCCAATGCACCGATCTTACTAACCACAATAGATCAAATAAGAATCGATATAAGTCTTCCATACAGTTAGACCGTGCTTTGATATAGATTCTCTATTCCTAATGGCTGTGGCACGGAAAAGACTGGAAAGAAAGGGAGAGATAAGGAAAGAAAATCTCCCTCGCGATCTATGATACTCAAATAAGAGAAAAATACGGCTCAAACCCTTCTTTCTCTTAACCTTAGGTTAATTTACTTCGCCGAAAGGGAGCAAGGTTGTCCGCATTGTACCTTATTACTTTATCTTATGAGAAAATTCGTTCGGTTTAAGTCTGACGCGAATAATATTCTACGACTAGCAATTCATTTATTTCCAAACCGACCCATTTGCTATCTATTATTTGATTGACTAATCCTTTATAGTGCACTGAGTCAAGAGTTAAATGGTTTGGTAATTCCTCGTGAGGAGAAGAATCGAGAGAATTTTGAATTAGAACTTTAGATTTTCCGTCATCCTTTGCCGTAATAGTATCTCGGGGTTTGCAGCGATAACTTGGTATGTCTACGATCCGACCATTTACTAAAATATGTCGATGGTTAACTAATTGGCGAGCTCCCGGAATAGTCGGAGCCATACCCAATCGAAAAAGAATGTTATCCAAACGCATTTCAAGTAATTGTAGTAAAACCTGACCTGTTGGACCTTTGGCCTTTCCGGCGATACGAACGTATTTAAGCAATTGGCGTTCTGTAAGACCATAATGAAAACGCAATTTTTGTTTTTCTTCTAGGCGAATACGATATTGGGATTTTTTCCGAGACCCCGATTGGTTTCTACGATCCTTTCGGTCTTTGGGACTTTTAGTAGTTAGGCCCGGTAAAGTCCCCAGCCGGCGTATTTTTTTGAAACAAGGTCCTCGGTAACGTGACATAAAGACTCCTTCCTCTTATTTATATTTCACTCTTATTAATGAAATTTCATTTTACAGAATAAAACTAAACTCAAACTGAACTAAATGAGAAATGAAGTGAAATTGACTCAAACGGACTATTAAAGAATAACGAGATGAATTGGATAAAGAAATATCCAGCTCTTTACTTTATATTCTCTAGATAGATCTTTACTTTATATTCTCTATATAGATATAGAAAAAGAAAAGGATAAAGAAATATCCAGCTCTTTACTTTATATTCTCTATATAGATATAGAAAAAGAAAAGGATCTTTTTTTGTCCTAGTTTTTAGTTCCTTTAACCTAATAGAAATCGATGACTTTTAGCAAAAGCGGAAGACATTTTTTTCAATAGTCTTTGATTTAAAAAGGACATTATCAAGGATGATAAATCAAAAAAAGAAAGAGAGAAAAGCCTACTATCGGAATCGAACCGATGACCATCGCATTACAAATGCGATGCTCTACCTTCTGAGCTAAGTAGGCTGACATACGAGAAATTCGACACGCCTAGGAATAAAATAAACGCTCCGAATCCTTGCTTGCTATTAACTATTAGAATACAATTTTTTTGAAATTATGAGCTATTCATAATAAATATGAATCAAAAACAATAAAATATAGAATTAAAAAAAATCTGAAATCTTATAGAACATAATGATTCATTTGGGCCTATCGAATTTCGACTTCTTTCTCACAATAATATTATAGATTATTGAGATTATTGAATACGAAATGAATAAATATTCAAAAATTTTTTTGAATTCAACCGACATTTGAAATTCTTTTAATTACCCTTCTCTCTTTTCTTCCCTATCATCTATCTTGCAAATTCTAATTCTTGAATGAAATTCGTAGTTATAACAAATGAGCCATGCCGCCGCTTTCATTCGGAAAGGTGGAATTTAAGACGAAAAGTCGACCGTTTAAGTAATGGAAATTATATAGAAAAGGGATCGGACGAAGGACAGCTAGATATATGGGATGGATCCACTTATATTGAATTGTAGAGACATAAATGATAAAATCGTTTTTGATTGGACCAAAAAGCAAAGATGAGAAAAGACTTTTTCTAGATAGCAATAAGTCTATACTAAATTGAATAGGGCGGGTAGAAATAAAAAACGAGTGGGAAGGACATCACAGTGAGATCCTAATCTCAAAGGGGGATATGGCGAAATTGGTAGACGCTACGGACTTAATTGGATTGAGCCTTAGTAGGGAAACTTACTAAGTGAGAACTTTCAAATTCAGAGAAACCCTGGAATTAACAAAAATGGGCAATCCTGAGCCAAATCCCGTTTTCTGAAAACAAGGTTCGGAAAGCGAAAATAAAAAAGGATAGGTGCAGAGACTCAATGGAAGCTGTTCTAACAAATGGAGTTGATTGTCTTATGTTGGTAAAGTAATCTTTCTCTTGAAACTTCAGAAAGAGTGAAGGATAACCCTATATAATAGACATAGGTACGGTATGCGTACTGAAATACTATAAAATATCAAATGATTAATGACGACTCGAAGCTGTCTTTGTTATATGAAAAATGGAAGACTTCTTGTGAATCGATTCAGATTGAAGAATGAAGAGACAAATCATTCACTCCCGAGTCTGATAGATCTTTTTAAGAATTGAGTCATTGGACGAGAATAAAGATAGAGTCCCATTCTACATGTCAATATTGGCAACAATGCAATTTATAGTAAGAGGAAAATCCGTCGATTTTAGAAATCGTGAGGGTTCAAGTCCCTCTATCCCCAAAGAGCCCAGTTCGCTGTCTAACGCTTGAGTCTATCCTTTTCTTTATATTGATCCTTTTTTTTCGTTAGTGCTTCCAAATTCCTTCTCTTTCCGATTCAGCTACGCTTTTACCAACCACTCTGAGCGGAAAGGTTTTTCTCTTTTCACGAGTTTTGTGGGATAGAGTATACATACAAATGAACCTCTTTGAGCAAGGAATCCCCATTTGAATTTGAATGATTCAAAATGGAGATTTTTATTCATCCTCAAACTTACTAAGTTGTTCTTTTGACGATCCAATAAATTCCGGAACCTGGACGAGACTTTAGAATATCCTTTCAATTGACATATACCCAACTTTTCTAGTAAAATGAGGATGCAGTATCGGGAATAGTCGGGATAGCTCAGCTGGTAGAGCAGAGGACTGAAAATCCTCGTGTCACCAGTTCAAATCTGGTTCCTGACACACGATTCATTTGGCTGAGCCTGAATAAAGTAATTGATATGAATCGAGATACATTTTGATTAAATTCATTAAGAGGCTAGATCATAATACATATTAGCCCTCTCGGTTTTTCGAGAGATATCCCATCTATTTTTATTTGATAGATGGGTAAAGACTTTCTTAGACAAAGTACCTAAGAAATTAGATTCTAGATTTCTATTGTTTTGAGTTGATTTACCCTTTCCTTCAAAAAAACGAATAGAAATCGAATCCGATACCCTTTCATTCCCTTGTATTTTTTTTGTTTTTCCAATTCTATTTTTGCATTGCCTCCTACATTACATGACTTTATTAGAGTCCGTCTAAGTGATGCGCGCACGACAAAGTTCATGATGCAGAACTCATTTGGTTCATCCTATTGGCTTGGATCATCTGAAATAAGTATCTTTAAAATTTTAGAATCCCAATGAAGCTATAAGTGTCTTGTCTTGTTTGTTATCCTAGCCAGACTACAAATGAGACCTAAATTCCGATGTTTCACCGAGAACAGAGCCTGAATTCTAGACGTGAAGATCCATTTCAATAAGCATCTTGGATTTCATAAAAGTTGGGGGCAATATAATCTTTACGCAAAGGCCACCCTATCCAACTTTCAGGCATTAAAATACGTTTCAAACGGGGATGATTAGCATAAGAGATTCCCACCATATCGTAAGATTCCCGTTCTTGAAAATCTACACTTTTCCAAACCCAGAAAACAGACGGAATTCTCGGATCCCTCCTCGAGGCAAATACTTTTATACATACCTCTTCGGGTTGATCCACGCCAGACTTTATTCTTGTAAGATGATACACACTAGCTAAGAGTCCGCCTGGTGCTACATCATAGGCACACTGCGAGCGTAGATAATTGTAACCATATACATAAAAAATAACAGCAATGGAATGCCAATCCTCGGCCTTTATTTGGAAAGTCTCTATTCCGTGGTAATCAAAGCCCAAAGATCGATGAATTAGCCCGTGCTTGACT